ATCTTAAAGTTGGTTTATTCAGCAGCAGCGAATGCTACTCATTATAGGGATTTCGACAAAGCGAATTTATTCATTACTAAAGCCGAAGTAAGTAGGAGTACTATTATGAAAAAATTTAGACCTCGGGCTCGAGGGCGTAGTTTTCCCATAAAAAAAAGCATGTGTCATATAACAATTGTATTAAATATAGTAAAGAAATCTAAATAACCTTTAGATTCATCTAAGATTTCAATTCCCACTAAAAAAAAATATAGAATAGAAAAATATGGGACAAAAAATAAATCCACTCGGTTTCAGACTTGGTACAACCCAAAAACACCATTCCTTTTGGTTCGCACAACCAAAAAATTATTCTGAAGGTTTACAGGAAGATAAAAAAATAAGGAATTGTATCAAGAACTATATACAAAAGAATAGGAAAAAGGGCTCGAATAGAAAAATAGAATCAGACTCAAGTTCCGAAGTAATTACACATAATAGAAAAACGGACTCAGGTTCAAGTTCTGAAGTAATTACACGTATAGAAATTCAAAAAGAAATCGATACGATCCACGTTATAATCCATATTGGATTCCCTAATTTATTAAAGAAAAAAGGAGCAATCGAAGAATTAGAGAAAGATCTACAAAAGGAAATTCACTCTGTAAACCAAAGACTTAATATTTCTATCGAAAAAGTTAAAGAGCCTTATAGAGAACCTAACATTCTTGCAGAATATATAGCTTTTCAATTAAAAAATAGAGTTTCATTCCGAAAGGCAATGAAAAAAGCCATTGAATTAACTAAAAAAGCAGATATAAGAGGAGTCAAAGTCAAAATTGCGGGTCGTCTCGGAGGAAAAGAAATTGCACGTGCCGAATGCATCAAAAAGGGTAGACTCCCCCTCCAAACAATTCGCGCTAAAATTGATTATTGCTGCTATCCAATTCGAACTATCTATGGAGTATTAGGTGTAAAAATTTGGATATTCGTAGACGAAGAATAACTAATCTTGTCTTCGCATTCTGTCCAGTGATAGAATAAAAAATGACAAGAGACTTTTTTTCCGGAAATCCCTGGAAAAAACAAGAAATTCTACCTCTTTCTTTCTATAAGATTTAATGAAAATTGATAAATCATTTAATATAATTGCTATGCTTAGTGTGTGACTCGTTATTTTTTTTTCTTTTTTAAAGAAAAAACTTAGTAATTATAGAAAATTAACTAATAACCAACCTATTGCTTCGTATTGTCGAGATCCTAACTAAGAAACAGTCACTATATGAATAAATATCTCTATCATAAATGAGTGGATCTATCATATAGTTGTAGCAACTGCTTTTTCTCTAAAAAAGAAATGAGATTCTAGGTTGTGAAGGAAAACTAAAGGGATGTGGATAAAGGGAGGGATGATAGAAAGAAGGAAGAGGAATTAAGTAAGATATAGGATTCCAATATGTATGGTCTATGAATTGCATCATAAAAAGCAATGTGATAAAGCATCAATATAATAAAAAAATAGAGAATTAGAAATTGTAACTTGAAACAAGAACTAGAAATTTAAAGCAATAATAAAGAGCCGTCCTGGTTAATAAAACTGAGAAAATTAACTCGGAAAGAAATTTTTTGGAAGCTCCATTGTGGAATTCAGACCTAACCATTCAAGGAGAGGCAGTGGGAACGACAGAACCTATGATTCCATAGGATTTTATTGAAAAGAATCCTAATACTTCATTGGGTGGGATGGCGGAACAAACCAAAAAAATTGTCTTATTTGGTAAGGTTCTAAATTAACAAATAAGACAGGAAAGAGTAAATATTCGCCCGCGAAATCCTTAAAGATATTTTTTTTTAAGGATTACATCATCTATAAAATATAGAATTTAGATAATATAGACACACACATCTAGATATATTCTAGATCTTCTTTCTTGACTATAGATTTTTAGATTTTAACAAATTGAATAATAAATATAAAAAAAACCTAATTTTTTCTATTATTTATCTATTAATGTGTATCTATCCCTAATATTTTTGAATATTATGGAATTAGAGAAATTTGCACGCTTTCTCATTTTATTCGCGAGGAGCTGGATGAGAAGAAACTCTCATGTCCAGTTTTGCAGTAGAGATGGAACTAAGAAAGAACCGTCGACTATAACCCCAAAAGAACCAGATTTCGCAAACAACATAGAGGAAGAATGAAAGGAAAATCCTGCCGAGGCAATCTTATTTGTTTTGGTAGATATGCTCTTCAAGCACTTGAACCTGCTTGGATCACGGCGAGACAAATAGAAGCAGGACGAAGAGCAATAACACGATATGCACGTCGTGGTGGAAAAATATGGGTACGTATATTTCCCGACAAACCGGTTACACTAAGACCGACGGAAACACGTATGGGCTCAGGAAAGGGGTCCCCCGAATATTGGGTAGCCGTTGTTAAACCAGGCCGTATACTTTATGAAATGGGGGGGGTATCCGAAACTGTAGCTAGAGCAGCTATCTCCATAGCTGCCAGTAAAATGCCCATACGAAGTCAATTTATTCGATTAGAAATATAGAACCCCCTAAAACTAAAAGGAGTATTGAAGATAAAAAAAAACGCCCTGTTTTTCTTTCTGAAAAGACAATATTTCTTTCATCTTTTTGCATTGAAATAACAAATGGAAATCAAAATAATATGATTCAACCTCAGACCCTTTTAAATGTAGCAGATAATAGTGGAGCTCGAAAATTGATGTGTATTCGAGTCATAGGAGCTGCAGGTAATCAGCGATATGCTCGTATTGGTGATGTTATTGTTGCTGTAATCAAAGACGCATTGCCTCAAATGCCCCTAGAAAGATCCGAAGTAATTCGAGCTGTAATTGTACGTACATGTAAAGAGTTCAAATGTGAAGACGGTATAATAATCCGCTATGATGACAATGCAGCGGTTATAATTGATCAAAAAGGAAATCCAAAAGGAACTCGAGTTTTTGGCGCGATTGCTGAGGAATTGAGAGAATTGAATTTTACCAAAATAGTTTCATTAGCTCCTGAAGTATTATAAATACTAGTAGGTGAAATTTAGATCAAAGAATAAATTTAGTAGTTTAGTAGATTGTGTTTTACGTATATGTTTTAAAATCTAAAATGAAAAGAAAAAAAAAAGAAAACATGTTGATTATAGAAAAATTTGGAGGAACCTAGAATTACAGTCTTATGGGCAAGGACACTATTGCTGATTTACTAACCTCTATAAGAAACGCGGACATGAATAAAAAAGGAACAGTTCGAGTAGTATCTACAAATATTACCGAAAACATTGTTAAAATACTTCTACGAGAGGGTTTTATTGAAAGTGTTCGGAAACATCAGGAACGTAACAGATATTTCTTGGTTTCAACTTTACGACATCAAAAGAGAAAGACTAGAAAAGGAATATATAGAACAAGAACCTTTTTAAAGCGTATCAGCCGACCCGGCTTACGAATTTATACCAACTATCAAGGAATTCCTAAAGTTTTGGGTGGAATGGGAATTGCTATTCTTTCTACTTCTCGAGGGATAATGACAGATCGAGAGGCTCGACTAAACAGAATTGGGGGAGAAGTCTTATGTTATATATGGTAATCGCTCCGACTATAGTGCCCGAATTCTATCTCGACCTTCCTATTTTGAAAATAAAAATCGAAAAATAGGAGAAAAAAATATGACAGAAAAAAAAAATAGGAGAGAAAAAAAAAACCCGAGAGAAGCAAAAGTCACTTTCGAAGGTTTAGTTACGGAAGCCCTACCCAATGGAATGTTCCGCGTTCAGCTAGAGAATGACACCATCATCCTGGGCTATATTTCAGGAAAGATCCGTTCTAGTTCTATACGAATACTGATGGGGGATAGGGTCAAAATTGAAGTAAGTCGTTATGATTCAAGCAAAGGACGTATAATTTATAGACTTCCCCATAAAGATTCGAAGCGTATCGAAGACTCGAAAGATAGCGAAGATTTGAAAGATAGCGAAGATTCAAAGGATTAGGGTTTTCTTTTTTCTAGCGGAATAAATTCGAAGTTCAAAAATTCAAGCAAAGAGACTTATTTTTTCCAAAATATTAGATTCATAGTTTAAGAAAGGATACGGAAATATGAAAATAAGAGCTTCCGTTCGTAAAATTTGTACAAAATGTCGACTGATTCGTAGGCGTGGACGAATTAGAGTCATTTGCTCTAATCCGAAGCATAAACAAAGACAGGGGTAATCTTTCGAAAAAGAACTTTACTTTCTAAAAAATAAAAAAGTACCCGCGGAAATGTTCCAATTCTAAATAAAATAATTTTAAATAATTAAAGTAAAGGGTATATTTTACCCTGAAACGGATATCTTTGTATCTTTTTTTCTTTTTGTTATTTCTAACTCATATTTATGAGATAATAAAATATGGCAAAAGCTATACCAAAAATTGGTTCACGTAAGAAAGTGCGTATTGGTTTACGTAGGAATGCACGTTTTAGTCTACGGAAAAGTGCACGTAGAATAACAAAAGGGGTTATTCATGTTCAAGCTAGTTTCAACAATACCATTATAACTGTTACAGACCCGCAAGGTCGGGTGGTTTTCTGGTCCTCCGCAGGTACTTGTGGATTCAAAAGCTCAAGAAAAGCATCACCCTATGCTGGTCAAAGAACAGCAGTAGATGCTATTCGTACAGTAGGTTTGCAACGAGCAGAAGTTATGGTAAAGGGCGCTGGTAGTGGAAGAGATGCCGCATTACGAGCCATTGCTAAAAGCGGTGTGCGATTAAGTTGTATACGCGATGTAACACCTATGCCGCATAATGGATGTCGACCGCCTAAAAAAAGACGTCTGTAAAAGAATTAATCTGTTTTCAAGAGAAATAAACGATTCAATGATCAAATAATAATACTAGTCTATTATGGTTCGAGAGGAGGTAGCAGGATCCACTCAAACACTACAGTGGAAGTGTGTTGAATCAAGAGTAGATAGTAAGCGTCTTTATTATGGTCGTTTCATTCTGTCCCCGCTTAAAAAAGGTCAAGCGGACACCGTCGGTATTGCCTTGCGAAGAGCTTTACTTGGAGAAATAGAAGGAACATGTATCACACGCGCAAAATTTGGGAGCGTGCCACACGAATATTCTACAATAGCAGGTATTGAGGAATCCGTACAAGAAATTTTACTAAATTTGAAAGAAATTGTATTGAGAAGTAATCTCTATGGAGTTAGAGACGCATCAATTTGCGTCAAAGGTCCTAGATACATAACTGCTCAAGATATAATCTTACCACCTTCCGTAGAAATCGTTGATACGACACAACCTATAGCTAACTTGACAGAGCCCATTGATTTTTGTATTGAGTTACAGATAAAGAGAGATCGTGGATATCAGACAGAACTCACAAAGAACTATCAAGATGGAAGTTATCCTATAGATGCTGTATCCATGCCTGTTCGAAATGTGAATTATAGTATTTTTTCTTGTGGGAATGGAAATGAAAAACACGAGATACTTTTTTTAGAAATATGGACTAATGGAAGTTTAACCCCTAAAGAAGCGCTTTATGGGGCTTCTCGTAATTTGATTGATTTATTCCTCCCTTTTCTACACGCGGAGGAAGAGGGAACGAGTTTCGAAGAAAATAAAAACAGGTTTACTCAGCCCCTTTTGACTTTTCAAAAAAGATTAACTACTCTAAAGAAAAACAAAAAAGGAATTCCATTGAATTGTATTTTTATTGATCAATTAGGATTGCCTTCTAAAACGTATAATTGTCTCAAAAGGGCCAATATACATACACTATTGGACCTTTTGAGTAAGACTGAAGAAGATCTTATGAGAATTGAAAATTTTCGTATGGACGATAGAAAACAGATATGGGACACTCTAGAGAAGTATCTCCCAATGGATTTACTTAAGAATAAGCTCTCGTTTTAAATCCATTACAATTTTGTGTTCTTCTTCTTTTTCGAGTTAGAATAAAAAGAAAAAAGAAAACAATTTTGCATCTTTGGTACAATCTATATTTTCGCGAAATGGATCATAATAAAATGAATTTTAGGTATCTAGGGAAGATTCACTTGGAAGTAACTATTTCCTAGATACCTATGCTGGAAGTAACTATTTCCTAGATACCTATGCAGGGTACTTCACGGTTGAATGAATCAAAAAATACCTAAAAAAGACCTAAAGTTAAAGATTTATCAATGGGTAATGTTGCTCCAATACCTAACCAAAGAGCTACTGCAGTACCGATTAAAAAAACGGTCGTAGCTACTGGGCGACGAAAGGGATTTTGGAATTTATTCACATTCTCTAGAAAGGGTACTGTCAATAAGCCTGTTGGCACAGAAACCATTAAGAGAACGCCCAATAACTTATTGGGTACCGTACGGAGTATTTGAAACACGGGAAAGAAGTACCACTCAGGTAATATTTCCAGAGGAGTTGCAAACGGATCCGCCGGTTCACCAATCATTGATGGCTCGAGAACCGCTAAACCTACATTACATGCAATAGTACCTAGAATTACTACTGGAAAAATATATAAAAGATCATTGGGCCATGCGGGTTCCCCGTAATAATTATGTCCCATCCCTTTAGCTAATTTAGCTCTTAATACAGGATCATTTAAGTCTGGTTTCTTTGTTATTGGGATAGGTGAACTCGCTAGGATCCATCCCCCAAAGGAACCGGACATGAGAATTTATCATCATCCGGCTCGAGCAAGAATGAAAGAAATAAGACCGCGGAAGATCCATAATAGAATTATGGTATATAATGACTCAATGACTCTAGACAAGAAAAGCTTTATCATATTATCTTTTCCGAAGTTGGATCTACAACTACTCATTGAAAAGAATCCTATTCTTATGGGTAAATGCTCAATATCCAAGTAGGCTTACAAATTTGATCATGATCAATTGCTTTCTGGATTGTCTCATGTCTCTTGATTAGTTGGTGTTTATCCCCCCACTATCGCAAGTTTCTTACCTCCAAACAAAATATTTACTTGTTACTAATAAAAAATAAAAAAGTTTAGCCTACATTCTTCCTTAGATCCCTTCTTTTACTCCGATAGTATTGTGGATCACAATCGATGCAAAGAAAATGAATGCATTTCCATACTATAATAAAAAAGGGTAAGTATAATATTGGATCATGTCACATGACTTATTCCATTTCTACTCTATGGGATCTTACGGAGCCTGTTCATGGATGACATGGTTGGGTATGATCATAGAAAATATTCTCCTCAAGTGAACCAGCCTATCCTTCCTAGGTAGGAGACTTACGTGTTGATTGGATGCGGAGACACCTTTGATTGTGAATTCTAATGTGGCAGATCCAATTCTTTATCTGCATGGCCAAACCAATAATTCAAGTCACACACTCCCATAATCCGCCTTTTTTTCTTTCGTAAAATTAACTTCAACTATTTGTATTGTATCAAAATACTTCGGAGTTGAAGAGAAGTATCCAAATGACATGTGTTATTTTACAATAACCCATGTTTGTAGCAATGAAATACGATAACCTACCCGATATGATATATGAGAATTCTAATTCTCTATAGATATGCCTTCCCTATAAAGGACCCGAAATACCTTGCTTACGTATCATTGGAAAGTGCATTAACATAAATACGGCAGTAAGCAGAGGCAGTACAAAGGTATGTAAACTATAAAAACGAGTCAAAGTGGATTGACCCACACTAGCACTTCCACGTAATAACTCCACTAAAGGCGATCCTATTACCGGAATGGCATCAGGTACACCTGTCACAATTTTGACTGCCCAATAACCAATTTGATCCCAAGGCAAAGAATAACCAGTTACACCAAATGATGCAGTCAAAACAGCCAAAACCACACCTGTGACCCAAGTTAATTCGCGGGGTTTTTTAAATCCACCTGTGAGATACACACGAAATACATGCAGGATCATCATTAGAACCATCATACTTGCTGACCATCGATGAACTGATCGGATTAACCAACCAAAGTTGGCCTCGGTCATTATGTATTGAACCGAAGAAAAAGCCTCTGTAACCGTTGGGCGGTAGTAAAAAGTCATAGCAAAACCGGTAGCGACTTGTACTAGAAAACAAGTAAGTGTAATTCCCCCTAAACAATAAAATATGTTGACATGGGGGGGAACATATTTACTAGTTATATCATCTGCAATTGCCTGAATCTCAAGACGTTCCTCAAACCAATCATATACTTTATTGAGATAGGTAACTAACCCAAGCCCCCCTCTAAGAGCCGTATATGAAAATTTCATCTCGTACGGCTCAAGCAGAAACACACAAATTTTCAACGAATATTAGAAAAAAAAAGGTTCAAAACTTCATCAGCCACTGGATTGGGTCGATTTGCCTTGAAGATATGAAATAAGAAAAATTCGGAATATATTCTTTGTTTTGTTATGATAATGCCAAAAAATCTCAAGTTGGCTCATCTGTCTTTCTTCCTTTCCCTTATGCTGGTCATTCGGGGCCTCTTGACTTTTCTCTTCCCTATTTTTTTTTTTTGATTTGTTTTTTTTTGTGCATAATCGTAATATAGAAATTATCTTGTTGCGATCCTATGAATCAGTTCAATTAAAACCTTAGATTCATACTAGAGCCACGATGATTGAGTCTCAAGCTAACCAAAAGGCAAGGGTTCTTCGAATAAGAACCACTTGATAATCATTTATGGAATCGGTGTAATGACTCGGCAAAATCGAGAGAAAAAAAGTTGTCTTTTGGGCAAACAAAATTGGAAGGAAGAAAATTTCTTTTTTATTTTTATTTAAGAACTACTTGAATTTTTCAGTCTGGTTGCGAGGTCTTAATAGTGAGTATGAATCATAGTTCCATTTTTTTTGATCCACTCTATCTATTTCGTGTTCCAGATACTAGAATAAATAATATCTGACGAATTAGAATCATCTTGATAGAGATAACAGGCCCTTTCTATGTATTATCAATAGGATCAATTCTAACAAGTCACACACTCATATTCCAGAGATACCGAAACAAAAAAATTCCGCGGTCGAACTACCATAATGTCTAGAAATGTAGAGCTTAAACTAGAAAGGCTTTTTTGGATGGAAAAACTATGACTTCCTGTTTTTTTTAGTTAGTAGAAACCTAATTGGTTAAAATTCCGTCCAGTAAAACAGAAGAATTATAAATTTCTAAAATGATAGATAGGAATATAGCGAATAAAGCCATAGCGACTCCCATAAAAGGAGTGGTCCCCCAACCCGGAGCTACTTTTCCATATTCCGAATTCAAGGGTTTCAATAAACTACCTGCACCAGTTCGTTTTGGCCTAGGTTTAGAACTATCTTCAACGGTTTGTGTAGCCATAAATTCTATTTCATCATTGGTGTTGACTTTGTATACTATTCCGTTGTAGTTGTAAATACACGATCTTTTCGTAGATCCATTGTAATCTTGAAATTCTATAAAAATGGAAACAGCAACTTTAGTCGCCATCTCCATATCTGGTTTACTTGTAAGCTTTACTGGGTATGCCTTATATACCGCGTTTGGGCAACCCTCTCAACAATTAAGAGATCCATTCGAAGAACACGGGGACTAATTGAAGTAAGAAGTCTACCAGATGGGTAGACTTCTTACTTCAATGAAATTATTTTATTCTTTTAGTTGGAGTTGGTGGAACCTTAGGTGGTTCTCGGAAAAAGATAGCGAAAAAAATTATCCCTAAAGTAGAAACTAAAAGGAACGTATAAACCAATGCTTCCATAGATTCGATTGTGGTTTATTTACAATTATAACTTCCACACCTATTCATTTGTCATTTGGGAAAATTTCCCATATAAAGAAAGAAAAAGAGTTAAAGAAAGGATGGGAGATGTTTCCCATGTCAAATCAAGAGAGGTCAAAGATACCATAACAATGTGTATCAGACTGCCTGTTTCCTTGTAGTTGGATCTCCCACTTTTTGGAATGTTCCAAATTCCACTTGAGCATCCAAATCTGGATCAATACCAGCAAAAACATCTCGGAACAAGGTTCTAGCGCCATGCCAAATGTGTCCGAAAAAGAAGAGCAAAGCAAAGGTAGCATGACCAAAAGTGAACCAACCCCTTGGACTGCTGCGAAAAACACCATCTGATTTCAAAGTAGCTCGATCTAATTCAAAAATTTCCCCTAATTGAGAACGCCTCGCATATTTTTTTACAGTAGCAGGATCAGAATAACTTACTCCATTAAGTTCGCCACCATAGAACTCCACCGTTACTCCTACTTGTTCAACACTATATTTGGATTCTGCTCTTCTAAAAGGAACGTCCGCTCTCACAATTCCCTCTTCATCTACCAAAACAACCGGAAATGTTTCAAAAAAAGTAGGCATACGGCGTACAAAAAGCTCGCGTCCTTCTTTATCTCTAAAAACGGGATGTCCTAACCAGCCAACAGCTATTCCATCCCCATTGTCCATTGAGCCCGCTCTGAATAATCCCCCTTTTGCAGGATTATTACCAATATAATCATAAAAGGCTAATTTTTCGGGAATTTTAGACCAAGCTTCTGATAAACTAAGATTTTCGGCTAAACCATTGCTAACTCTTCGATATATTTCTTGCTGAAAGTATCCCTGATCCCACTGATAACGAGTAGGCCCGAATAATTCGATTGGGGTTGTTGCTGACCCATACCACATAGTTCCAGCAACTACGAAAGCTGCAAAAAAAACAGCAGCGATACTACTGGAAAGTACAGTTTCAATATTGCCCATACGTAATCCTTTGTATAGACGTTGAGGCGGACGGACACTAAGATGGAATAAACCCGCTAATATACCCAATGTACCCGCAGCAATATGATGAGAAGCTATTCCCCCCGGGACAAAAGGATCAAAACCTTCCGCACCCCATGCTGGATTTACAGCTTGTACTTTTCCAGTTAGTCCATAAGGATCGGATACCCATATCCCAGGACCATACAAACCCGTTACATGAAATGCGCCAAAGCCAAAGCAAGCCACCCCTGCAAGAAATAAATGAATTCCAAAGATCTTGGGCAAATCTAAAGAGGGTTTCCCCGTCCGCTCATCAGAGAATATTTCTAGGTCCCAATATACCCAATGCCAGATCGCTGCCAAGAAACACAAACCAGAAAACACAATATGTGCACCCGCCACACCTTCATAACTCCAAATACCCGGATTTGTTACAGTTCCTCCTGAAATACTCCAACCACCCCAGGAATCCGTTATTCCTAAACGAGTCATGAAGGGAATGACGAACATACCTTGTCTCCACATTGGATCCAGAACAGGATCAGAGGGATCAAAAACTGCTAATTCGTATAAAGCCATCGAGCCAGCCCACCCAGAAACTAGAGCTGTGTGCATTATATGCACCGCAAGTAATCGACCCGGATCATTCAATACGACAGTATGAACACGATACCAAGGCAAACCCATGGAAATACCCCTTTAGCAAAGAAAAATAGACACGATGTCGCTTTATTTTATCGCATTGGAAAAGACTATCCATATCCTATGTACCTAACCCTTCTAGGGGATTCTGTGTCAGAAAGCGTTAATATTTATTTCATTTCATTAAAAATAAGAAGCCAATTCTGTTCATAAGAAGAAAGAGAAGCAGATCTATTCTATACTCGATAAGTGCCAATATGCAATGGTTAACTTGGCCCATTTTGAAAAACGAAGAATAGATCCCTACCCCTCTTTGTTTATCATTTGAATCGCCGATTCCTTTTTCTTTATTCAATCTGTCTTACTTTCTTTATACGTATAACCTTTCAATCTATGTATTATTTCAATCTATACTATTCATATTAAATCTATAGTATTCATATAGAATAAGAATAAAAATGAAGACAATAAACTGCGGATTCTTTCTTTCTCTTCTATTCTTACGTTTCCATATTAAAGTGTAGTTTTCTTACTTAAATTTAATAATATTAATCTAATATGCCCATTGGTGTTCCAAAAGTACCTTACCGGATTCCCGGAGATGAAGAAGCGACTTGGGTTGACTTATACAATGTTATGTATCGAGAAAGGACACTTTTTTTAGGTCAAGAGATTCGTTGCGAGATCACGAATCATATTACAGGTCTCATGGTATATCTCAGTATAGAAGATGGACTTAGTGATATTTTTTTGTTTATAAACTCCCCAGGCGGGTGGCTAATCTCAGGAATGGCTATTTTTGATACGATGCAAACGGTGACACCAGATATATATACAATATGCCTTGGAATAGCCGCGTCCATGGCGTCCTTCATTCTACTTGGAGGAGAACCCACCAAGCGTATAGCATTCCCTCACGCGAGGATTATGCTTCACCAACCCGCTAGTGCTTATTATCGGGCAAGGACACCAGAATTTTTACTAGAAGTAGAAGAGTTACACAAAGTTCGCGAAATGATTACAAGGGTTTATGCACTAAGAACAGGCAAACCCTTTTGGGTTGTATCCGAAGACATGGAAAGGGATGTTTTTATGTCAGCAGACGAAGCCAAAGCTTATGGACTTGTCGATATTGTAGGAGATGAAATGATTGACGAGCACTGCGATACTGATCCAGTGTGGTTTCCGGAAATGTTTAAGGATTGGTAGTGTCCGGATTTCTTGTAAAGTTATTTCAGACCCAAATTAGGGTTTTCTTCGATTTAATAGAAAATAGAAATAGAAAGACTTCATGATGATCAATCATCAGGTTAAGATGGATCTAAACCAATCCATTTTTTTCTATACACATAACACATACAACATGCCAACGGTTAAACAACTTATTAGAAACGCAAGACAGCCAATACGAAATGCTAGAAAAACGGCCGCGCTTAAAGGGTGCCCTCAGCGTCGAGGAACATGTGCTAGGGTGTATGTGCGACTCGTTCAGATCATAACTTCAAACAAATAAAAAAAATTTGGAAGTATCCATGATTAGTACCAATGAATAGGATATAGCTTTTCTATCCTAGATTTCTATGGTATATGGAATTTTTGGTTTCCTTTGGTGCAAATCCAATTATCTAAATTGGAAATAAGAAGCAATTCCCCCATTGGTAGCAAATGGTTATCCATTAAGCGGAGGAAATAGTAATAAAAAGAAAAAGGCTTATGCTCCTTTATCTTAAAAGAACGGACTAACAGGGTCAGCTACTTAGCCAACTTTCATAATTAAATACCGTCACTGTATGGATAACTCTTATTGTGAAAAGAGCTATTTACTCTATAATGGATAGGTAGAGCCAAAGAATGTGAACTATACAAGTTCACAATACCTTTTGATGAAAGAAAGGGCTCCGGTGTATAGAGAGGGCCTTACCGTTTAAAAGGGAACCATAGAAACGATGGAACCCACTATTTTTTTAGTATCGTTAGAATTAATTTGTTATTTCGCATAGAAATAACTGAACGGAGTGTAATAAAAAATCGTGGTTGGGAAGGTTACTATAGCAAAAGCCATTGGAATTAATATTTTATATATCGGAATAATTCGTTTTGTTATTAATGGAAAAAAGGATGGCTAAAAGAAGAGAAATAATTAGTTATTCATTAAGGTTAATTTGATTCAATGACCAGAGTTCCGCGAGGATATATAGCCCGGAGACGACGAACAAAAATGCGTTCATTTGCCTCAAACTTTAGAGGGGCTCATTTAAGACTTAATCGAATGATTACCCAACAGGTAAAAAGAGCTTTTGTTTCCTCTCATCGAGATAGAGGTAGGCAAAAGAGGGATTTTCGTCGTTTGTGGATCACTCGGATAAACGCAGCAACGCGGATATATAAAGTATTTGATAGTTATAGTAAATTAATACACAACCTGTACAAGAAGAAATTGATTCTTAATCGTAAAATGCTTGCACAAGTAGCTGTATCAAATCCAAATAATCTTTACACGATTTCCAATAAAATAAAGATCATCAATTAAAGGGATAAATAAAGTAATATAATATACTGGAATAATAAAAACCGAATTCCCGGAGAGGGCACTCCGGGAAGATACAATAAATTAAGATTAAGTGGTAGGAATCAACGAGCAGGATTACTTTCTTTATAATATATATAGGTCTGGCCCTTTCGAATAAAACATCAACAATCGGAACTTAAGTTCCGATTGTTGTTTCTTAAATTTTGGTTGTAGTTTCTTAAGTTTCGATTGGAATTGTACTTTTCCGTTAATTGAGGAATATGTCTATTTTTTCTAGGTCTAGAACCCGTAATTATTGAAATTGACTGGGCTTGAAATTGCTTTTCGTTCTCATAGTTACGAAACGGTAAGAAAGATAAAATACGAGCCTGTTTTATAGCAAGAGTAATTAATCGTTGTTGTTTCAAGGTTAATCTATTTATTCGTCTAGATAATATTTTTCCTTGTTCACTAATAAATCTATTAATTAAACTCATGTTTCTATAATCAATTCGATCTCCCGGGCCAATCCGAGGACGCCTACGAAAAGGTTGTTTAGATTTACGAAAAGGTTGTTTGAATTTACGAAAAGTTTGTTTGGATTTACGAAAGGTTTGCTTGGATTTATTAAAAGTTTGTTTGGATTTACGAAAGGGTTGCTTAGATTTAAGAAAAGGTTGTTTAGATGTATACATGATTTATTCCTTATTTAAAATTTTAAAATTGAAAAAAAAAATTCATTTATTTATTTTATTATTTTATTAATTTCGGATCCAGAAGAAGTAGTTTTTCTTTGATCCATATCTTATTTAATTAATCTTATAGTATATGAATACCCTCTATACATATGAAATAATATCTACCGGAAATCAGATGAGTTGATTTGTATTTTATACTATACTTTTTTATATATTAAATAGAAAGTTCTTAGTCTTTCCGTTTTTTGGAAAGATCGAACACACGATGGATGTTCCTATTTCTTTATTTCGTGATGAGTCGTATGCTTGCGACAATAACGACAAAATTTTTTGAATTCTAATTGTCCGGGTGTATTGTGGCGATTCTTTTGAGTACTATATCTAGAAATCCCCGTCGATTCCTCGTTGGCACCTTTTCGAACACAACTGATGCATTCCAAAATAACCTTGATTCGAACATCTTTTCCCTTGGCCATGAACCTCCTTTTCTGTTTGGATTGGCTTAACTTAATTCTTCTACTTATTCTTTAAATTCTTCTATTTTGAATCCGAAGAAGAAGAATAAAATCCATTAGAATAAATTTTATGAATTCTTAAATTAAGTAATAAAAAATAAAGAAATAATTAAAGAATACAATCCTTGTCGAATTAGCAAAGATTTTGCTTCGAAACCTTTTCATTTAATTAGCCAGCCCAGCCTTTTTCTTTTTCTATGCTCTGATTTCTGAGGCCCGTTTAGCTTGGATACCACTTTAAATTGAATTTATTTTTCATGACTCTGAGGTTTAACCCAATCCATCTTTTCTTTCTTTTTCCTTCCGATACTAAATAAAAGGATTCAAAAGGGTCAAATTTTGTCATGTCACAAAGAATTCTATTCCTCAATTAAAAAAAAGGGAATGACAAAGCATCTGGAAATAAACGATTAATTTCTATCAATAAACCTGCTAAAGCACCAAACCATAAAGTACTTAGCACGGGTGCTACAGAGAGATATGTTTTTATATCCCGCATTGAAAATCCTCCTTCCTTGTTGGAATACATATATGATCAGAAACTCTTGCCCAAGATTGTTATGCTATATATAAAATGAACGATATAGACGAAATTTTCTTATCCCTAAAAAAGAAAAAGATGACCCCTTCTTCCTATACATTACCAAGGAAAAGTAATCCTTCTTTCTTTTATAGGCGAAATTTTATTGGATTTTAGATGTATATAATTCCTTAATTATATGAGACCAAAAAGAAGAAATGACAGGAGGGTTCTATATAGATCGAGAAATAAGAATAAAATTACAATGTGGAAAAGAAGACAGGAATTGTGTACAATGGCATTGTACAACAATTTGGAAAAGGGATGTAGCGCAGCTTGGTAGCGCGTTTGTTTTGGGTACAAAATGTCACAGGTTCAAATCCTGTCATCCCTACCTATTACTTTTTTATTCTTTTTGGGCAGTAGCGAAGAGATCAATTGAAAGTAAAGTGGGTATAACTTGAATTTGTGGAGACTATACGTACGTGAGATACGTTAGGAATAGAAAAATATTTTCATTTTGAATGAATGAAAGCGCTCTTAGTTCAGTTCGGTAGAACGCGGGTCTCCAAAACCCGATGTCGTAGGTTCAAATCCTACAGAGCGTGATTCCATCTATCTTATGTCGAAGCAGAGTAAAATAATTTAACAAAACAAAGTGGAATTGCAACTCGAATTTGACCTCCTCCAGACCAGAGAGGAGGTCAATAAAAAAATAAAAATTACTCAATCAAAGATCCAACTGATCCCCACGCCTGTATTGCAAATATGCAGTCACGAATAATCCCGCTAAAGTAATAGGAATTAGGCCTAAGACGATTCCAAATAGAAAAACTTCAATCATTTCGATTTGTTCGAGGTGATAAAAAAAGAGGTACGATCTATCCCTAAATAGTACTCTAAATTATCCACGAATCTCAATGACCAAGAAAAAAATTCGTAATTTAGTGTGGAAAAGAGTCGTAGAATACCAGGAATCTAAAAGAAAGATTTTTTTTTCTGACTTATTCAGTCAATTCAAATAAGACGTATCTTGTTCAAGCCAATAAATAGAGCTGGGGTTATAGTTAAAGCAGCTAGTAGAAAACCGAAATAACTAGTTAAAGTAAGCATGAAAGAATTAATTTCCTTTTATTTTTTTTACTACACTACATATGTTGGTAAAGCACTTACCTAAGTTATGGGAAATTCATCAGTCAGTTATTTTAGAGAATACTAAAAAACAAGATAGAGTGAGATACAGAAGTGTAAAAGAAAGTAGATTCATCAGATGATACATGAGTCCCTAATTCCGAATCAAGAGATTGTTGTGGAATTTTTCAATTGAGTAAAGTAATAATATTAAGAACTAGATCATGTAATCCCACTGAAAAAATGGAATTCTATTTTCAGGGGAATTTTGGAATAAGAGATAAGTAAACAATTGAATTTGAAAAAAAAAAATGTTTTCTATTTTGGATTATTTCTTTTTCAATATGACCCTCTTTTTGGAGTGAACGGTCAAATATTCCACTATTCCTTCTTATTTTAACTGTCTTATTTTAACTAATTGTATTCCATATGGAATAAGAGGAGAAGAAAAGCATTCCACGACCCCCCCGAGGGCCCCTTAAAAAAATAAAGCTCTTCCTTGAATTTACTTTATTTTTATTCCTTTTTTGAACTCCAACCAAAGTAGATTCGAAGACGAGTCACTTCAATTATCCTTTTAAGTTCTATCGTCTGTCTTTCCCTATTTCATCTCATAAACTTCCACGTTCGCAGTTTGGTCAAGAAAGTTAGACCTAATCCAACAAACAAGACAAGGATTAATTACGAATCTTAATTCTTCAAAGAATTTATTCCATTGAAATTCTTTAATTTTAAAGGGAAAGATTG